GAGGTTTATGCCTCCTTTGTTGAGGTAAGGGCAAATGATCTAATTCGTGATTTCATAAGAATTGAGTTAGTCAAAGTCAAGTCTACTCTTTCATATAGCGGAAAAAGATATAATATAACAGATTCGGGATTGATTCCCAATAAGGGGCTAGATCGCGCCAATATCAATCCCTTTCATTCCAAGGGGAAGTTTCAATTACTTACCCAACAGCAAGAAACTATTGGTACGTTGTTGAATCAACATAAGGAATGCCAATCTTTTATAATTTTGTCATCATCCAACTGTTTTCGAATTAGTCCATTCAAGGGTTCGAAATATAACAATGCGATATTGGATCCCCTAATCCCAATTAGGTATTTGTTGGGTCCCTTAGGTACTATTGTATCTAAAATAACGAATTTTTATTCATCTTATCATTTATTAACTCATAATCAAATCTCGTTAAAGAAATATTTACTACTTAATAATTTTAAGCAGACTTTTAAAGTACTTCAAGTACTTAAATATTGTTTAATGGATGAAAATAGAAGAATTTATAATCCCAATTCATGCAGTAATATAATTTTGAATCCATTCCATTTAAATTGTTGTTTTCTTCATCACGATTCTGGTGAGGAGACATCCACAATAATTTGCCTTGGGCAATTTATTTGTGAAAATGCATGTTTATTTAAATATGGGCCACACATAAAAAAATCTGGTCAAATTTTAATTGTTCATGTTGACTCCTTAGTTATAAGATCGGCTAAGCCCTATTTGGCTACCCCAGGAGCAACAGTTCATGGTCATTATGGAGAAATCCTTTATGAAGGAAAGACACTAGTTACATTTATATATGAAAAATCAAGATCTGGTGACATAACGCAGGGTCTTCCAAAAGTGGAACAGGTCTTAGAAGTGCGTTCAATTGATTCAATATCGATGAACCTCGAAAAGAGAGTTGAAAGTTGGAACGAACGTATACCAAGAATTCTTGGAATCCCCTGGGGATTCTTGATTGGAGCTGAGCTAACCATAGCCCAGAGTCGTATCTCTTTGGTTAATAAAATTCAAAAGGTTTATCGATCTCAGGGAGTACAGATCCATAATAGACATATAGAGATCATTGTACGTCAAATAACATCAAAAGTGTTGGTTTCAGAAGATGGAATGTCTAATGTTTTTTCACCCGGAGAATTAATCGGATTGTTGCGAGCGGAACGAGCAGGACGTGCTTTAGACGAAGCGATCAATTATCGGGCAATCTTATTGGGAATAACGAGGACATCCCTGAATACTCAAAGTTTCATATCCGAAGCGAGTTTTCAAGAAACCGCTCGAGTTTTAGCAAAAGCTGCTTTACGAGGTCGTATTGATTGGTTGAAAGGACTGAAAGAGAACGTTGTTCTGGGGGGGCTTATTCCTGTTGGTACTGGATTCAAAAAATTAGTACACCATTCAAGGGAAAACAAAAATATTTATTTGGAAATCAAAAGGAAAAATTTATTCGAGTTGGAAATGGGAGATATTTTGTTATACCATAGAGAATTATGTGCTCCAAACAATTTTCATGGGACATCACAACAACCATTTACGCGATTTTCCTAAGAAGAGATTCATTCTTTTTACTTTAACTATTTGGTTAGGTTGGTCCAATTATTTATATTAATTTAGTAATAAAAAAATAAGTAATTAAAAGAAATTAATGGTTTGGACTATATATCAAGGGTCAATCCACGGTAGAAGGTTCCGTCGGAACAATTATTTATTTCAGGGTATCTTGTCGCTTTTTTTTTTTTTTTATTAAAAAAAAAAAAAAAAAAAAGAGGAAGTGTGGGGAAATGTGGGGAAAAATGATAAAAAGATATTGGAACATCAATTTAGGAGAAATGATGGAAGCGGGAGTGCACTTTGGTCATGGTACTCGAAAATGGAATCCTAGAATGGCCCCTTACATCTCTGCAAAGCGTAAAGGTATTCATATTATAAATCTTACGAGAACTGCTCGTTTTTTATCAGAAGCCTGTGATTTAGTTTTTAATGCAGCAAGTAGTGGAAAAACCTTTTTAATCGTTGGTACCAAAAATAAAGTAGCGGATTTAGTAGCATCAGCTGCAATAGGGGCTCGGTGTCATTATGTTAATAAAAAATGGCTCGGTGGTATGTTAACGAACTGGTCCACTACGGAAACGAGACTTAATAAGTTCAGGGACTTAAGAGCGGAACAAAAGATGGGGAAACTCAACCATCTTTCCAAAAGAGATGCAGCAATGTTGAAGAGAAAATTATCTACCTTGCAAACATATTTGGGTGGGATCAAATATATGACGGGGTTACCCGATATTGTAATCATCGTTGATCAGCAAGAAGAATATACGGCTCTTCGAGAATGTGTCATTTTAGGGATTCCTACTATTTGTTTAATTGATACAAATTGTGACCCGGATCTCGCAGATATTTCGATTCCAGCTAACGATGATGCTATAGCTTCAATTCGATTCATTCTTAACAAATTAGTATTCGCAATTTGCGAGGGTCGTTATAGCTATATAAGAAATCGTTGATTATGATTAAGAATAATAAAATTAATTAATTGTTTGGGAACTCGATCGATTTATTGGATCGGTTACTATTCTTGAACTTTAAAAAGAGATAGAGATAAAAATGGGGATATTTATATTATGTTATGTGATTTTTTAGTATCCTAAAATTTAAATTTATTGGTATCCTAAATTCAATTTGTATTAAAAGATGATTAATGTTGGTGAGTTGAGAAAGAGATGGTTGAATCAAAATAATTTTTTAAGTTCGATTTATATCAGAGGACAATATGAATGCTATACCATGTTCCATTAAAATACTCAATGGGTTATACGATATATCGGGTGTAGAAGTAGGCCAACATTTATATTGGCAAATAGGAGGTTTACAAATCCATGCCCAAGTACTTATCACTTCTTGGGTCGTAATTGCTATCTTATTAGGTTCAGTCATCATAGCAGTTCGGAATCCACAAACAATTCCGACCGACGGTCAGAATTTCTTCGAATATGTCCTTGAATTTATTCGAGACTTGAGTAAAACTCAGATTGGAGAAGAATATGGCCCTTGGGTTCCCTTTATTGGAACTATGTTCCTATTTATTTTTGTTTCTAACTGGTCAGGTGCTCTTTTACCTTGGAAAATTATACAGTTACCTCATGGGGAGTTAGCTGCGCCCACGAATGATATAAATACTACTGTTGCTTTAGCTTTACTCACGTCAGTGGCATATTTTTATGCGGGTCTTACCAAAAAAGGATTGGGATATTTTGGGAAATACATCCAACCAACTCCAATACTTTTACCAATTAACATCCTAGAAGATTTTACAAAACCTTTATCTCTTAGTTTTCGACTTTTTGGGAATATATTGGCTGATGAATTAGTAGTTGTTGTTCTTGTTTCTTTAGTACCTTCAGTAGTTCCTATCCCCGTTATGTTTCTTGGATTATTTACAAGCGGTATTCAAGCTCTTATTTTTGCAACTTTAGCCGCGGCTTATATAGGTGAATCCATGGAGGGTCATCATTGATTAGCTTTTTTAATAGTCTTTTTTCACTTACCCGAAGTCATGCATGATTCCAAATACGCACTTGGTTGGGCAACATAATACATATATATTTGTATCTATCTATGTATGGATGACCTAATCTCGTAGGAGGGAAGACAGACGATATTACGGAATTGGAAAAATATGGGTTAGGGGGTCAAGTCAAACTAGACATATGTAATGTCTATAAGTCTAACCCTTACATATGTTTCGAAGAATGATTCTAAAATCCAATTCAATATAAAAATAAAATGCAGGTGGTTTACATTATGGAAGAAACAAATGTATATGTGATATTAGATATTTACTAGTTATATAGGGATTATCCCTATGGACTATATATTATATATTTTTATATTTTATTAATTCCTAATTTCTTTCCCAGTATATTATTAATATCTATTTATATATTTATATTATTACTATAATACTATTTATTATTACTATATTGAATGTTGATTCTTTTATTTTTTTTTTTTAACCACACTGCATTTCGTTTAGATGGATTACAATACAATATAAGTCTTTACTTTTTCGTCTGTAATTGTAGATTGAATGAAAAAACAGATGAACGTACAGATATAGAAAGTAAGTAAAGAACGAAGAATTGAATGAAAGAATGGTTCGAAACTAAGAAATGCAATAAGTGGAACTATATGCATATGAGTTTACAAAGATTTGATCATGGGTAGAAACTAAAAAAAAAAAGAGATATCGAAGTCATTCTGACGATTCACTAATATTATAATTTCAATTCAGAGTTTTTAATTACTTTGACCCGATAGATCGTAGTGATAAAATGTAGTGATAAAATAAGTAATAATCCATTGGTTGATTGTATCATTAACCATTTATTTTTTTTGTACGAGGAACTTACTATGAATCCACTGATTTCTGCCGCTTCCGTTATTGCTGCTGGATTGGCCGTAGGGCTTGCTTCCATTGGACCTGGAGTTGGCCAAGGTACTGCTGCGGGCCAAGCTGTAGAAGGTATTGCGAGACAACCAGAAGCGGAAGGTAAAATACGAGGTACTTTATTGCTTAGTCTAGCTTTTATGGAAGCTTTAACAATTTACGGACTGGTCGTGGCATTAGCACTTTTATTTGCAAATCCTTTTGTTTAATTTAATCCTAAAATTAGAAATGTGAAAACGTACGTTATGCGCTTCTTTCTTAGTCTTAGTTTATTTTATTAACTTGGACTTGCCGTTTGCTTCTTCTAATTATATCAACACTTTAATCCTAACAATTACTTATGAGACAATACCCCGGGAAGGGCTTATTTGAGGATGAGGAATTCACGGATCCGATCGCTTTCTTCCTTCCCATTCCCACCCTTAGTACAAGGGAAACCCCTTACTAAGAAACGTTTCAACAAACGAAATATTTTGTAATTGGTGTGAGGCCTAAGACCTAACCTAATAAGTAT